TGAAATTCCTTGATTGGCTCTTCCCAGAGGAACGATCTATTTTATTTGATTGATGGATCCAATATTATAATGAATTAAAAAAGAGAGTTAATGAATTAAAAAAGAGAGTGTTCTTATTCGAACCGCCTTGTGATCTTCAACCAATTATGTGCTTCAATATAATTACCTGGAGTAAGCGCTATAGCTTGTTTCCAATATTCAGCAGCTTGATCGGACCAAGCCTCCGCAATTTCAGAATCTCCCTGTCGAATGGCCTGTTCTCCCCGGCCGGAATAGGTGGGTCAATTCCTTCCCTTAGAACCGTACTTGAGAGTTTCCTACCTCATACGGCTCAGCAATCAATTCTTTTGGTGTCCCATCTTAATCTACCATATCTAACTGAATAGGATTTCTCGTAAATCTATCCCATTTTTTTTTCTCGGGTTAACCAGAAGAGGTTAATTACATGAGTTTCAAACTCTAATTTTGATCAATAATCAGTTTTATCTTTTCTCCCACCTTCAGAAGAACATAGGTATCTACCCCTATCGTTAGAATTTTCTGAAAGGTAACTATCTCGGTTTCATATAGAAAGTCATATAGAATCTTTGAAAAGGACTTTCCTCCAGAAGAAAGAAAGGACTTACTATCTTTGGGATCTGATGCTACACCGCTGCTCAATACCTTAGTAGATCGACTCTATTACATAAGTTGATTCCTAACTTTTATCTCATATCATGACATAAGTAAGCAGTTCTTATTGTATCGGCCCCCAAACCTCGCTAATTGATCTTTACGGTGCTTCCTCCATCAATTAGATCCTTTATCCATAGAATCTAGTATATAGGCCATACCTATTTCTTCATATTTCGGCTCGTATGAAGTCTCTTTCTTTGCTACAGCTGATAAAAATCGTTGCTTTGAACGATGCATATGTAGAAAGCCTATTTTGTTTCTAGTATTTACTAGAAGATTTGATCTTTCTTTCCTTCTTTCTATAGTGGAGATAGTCGCACGTAATGACAGATCACAGCCATATTATTAAAAGCTTGTGGTAAGAATGGGTTTCGTTCGAGTGCCCGGAAATAATATTCCAAAGCCTTCGTATGTTCTCCGTTGCTTGTGTGGATAAGGCCTATGTTATAGAGTATATAACTTCGATCATAGGGATCAATTTCTGGTCGCGTAGCTTCATAATAATTTTGTAAAGCTTCCGCATAATTTCCTTCGGATTGAGCCGACATCCGTTACGGTCGTTCATTCTATTCAAAGAATCTCCGTTCCAGAACCGTACGTGAGATTTTCATCTCATACGGCTCCTCCCTTCTGTGCATAGTAATAAGGGAAATAATCCATGGAATCAAAAAAGATTGAAATATTTTTATTATGAGCTGACAGGGGCTGGTGTTTTTACAAGAAATCTCTAGCCATCCTTCCTGCAAGAGGTCTGTCTTTTCTTAACACCAAGCGTGTTGGTGCTAGATAGAAATGGTAACTCCAACAATTTCTTTGTCCTCAACGCCCCCTATTTCCAGGAATTAGTCACTTCAACGATCTTCGATGGTTATACGGGTATCCAAAGTACGAACGAGATGGATGTTTGTTGTCCCAACCATTCTTGTTAGTCCCGATCCCGATAAGGAAAAGGAGTAATTTATAACAAAGTTTTCGTGTTGTTGATTCCTAGGTGTAGTGCTTCTTCCCCTATGCGGCCTATTGGTACTAGTGAAGTAGTATTGACCTGCAATACAGAACCTATAGGTTAACCTTTCGCTCAATACTAGAATCGACAATTGAAGCATCTGAGGCTGCATCAATCGGGGATACACGACAGAAGGAATTGTTCTATCTCCAAACTAACTTCACCTTCATCAAGCGTAGGTTTATTTCAAGAATCTTTTTTCTTTGTATCCCGAATCATGTCTCTTTCTCATAAGACTGAGGGCGGTAAATAAATAAAAAAAAAAAAAAGAATCAAATCGCACCATCTCTGTAATAGGTAAATGCCTCCTTTTCTCCTGAAGTTGTCGGAATTATTCGTAATAAGATATTGGCTACAATTGAAGAGGTCTTATCAATAAAATTTCCATTTATCCGAGATCTAGGCATAGTTAACAGTCCATTCGATAATTCTTCTCATTCCCCCTCGAGGGAAAATGATCCCACAAACAAAGGAATTGTACAGTACGAAATCACATAAAAACAAACAGACTCATTCTAAAAAAAAAGGATGTGGACCTTCCACTCAAATTGTCCCTTTTGGACAGGGATAGATAGGAAATATTTGAATCCGATTGGATTTCATTCAAATTGAGTAGTATACCAATTATTACTATTTTATCGAAGTTGAGGAATCAAGGAATTTTTCCTACGGATTCTGAGAACTCGAGAAGTTTTTTTGTATCCCTCGAGCCTACGGAAGATCTTTCTTTGACGAAAAGTTTTCTATTTAGAATTTAATTGATCGGTCGTACCTGTATTGCAATAATATGAATGACTCGCTATTCACTCGGTTTCTGGGTCATAATCATAAGATTATGTAGGAGAGATGGCCGAGTGGTTCAAGGCGTAGCATTGGAACTGCTATGTAGACTTTTGTTTACCGAGGGTTCGAATCCCTCTCTTTCCGTACCTTCACCTAATTCACCAACGTTACCAACCGCAATGTATCAAATAACAATTGATACCATTATTCCAACAGTAAGACCTTTATTTGATAGAGATTCTTCCTAATTACTGTGGTATGGAAAATGCCGGAAAGAGTGGAAAAGAATGAAAATCTCACTGCTGATCCATTTGTGATACGTGAGTGGGAGAAAAATCCGGATCAAACCCCTTATTTACTTGACTTTGGCGAAAAAGGGGGGGCAAAATTGCCCGAAGCTTTGTTATTTTAGTTAGGTTCAAGTCTGACGAGAATAATATTCTACGACTAGCAACTCATTGATTTTCAAACCGATCCATTTACTATCTATTATTTGATTTACTAATCCTTTATATTGGGATGAGTGAAAAGTCAAATGTTTTGCCAATTCCTCGTGGGGGGATGAATCAATATAATTTTGAATCAAAGCTCTGGATCTTTGTTCATCTCTCGTAGTAATAATATCTCGGGGTTTGCAGCGATAACTTGGGATATTTACTATACGACCATTAACTAAAATATGTCTATGGTTAACTAATTGCCTGGCTCCGGGAATGGTCGAAGCCATACCCAATCGAAAAAGGATGTTATCCAAACGCATCTCAAGTAGTTGTAGTAAAACCTGCCCTGTTGACCCTTTGGCTTTTCCAGCTATACGAACATATCTAAGCAATTGTCGCTCTGTCAGACCATAATGAAAACGCAATTTTTGTTTTTCTTCTAGACGAATACGATATTGAGATCTTTTCCCGGAACGCGATTGGTTTCTAAGATCACTTCCCGGTCTAGGTCTTTTACTAGTTAGTCCCGGTAAAGCTCCCAGACGACGTATTTTTTTGAAACGAGGCCCTCGGTAACGAGACATAAAGACTCCCCCCCTTATTTTTTTATTTATTTTATTGAAATTTCATTTTACAGAATAAACCTAAGTCAGACTGAACTAAACGATAAACGAAGATAAATCTACTGAAGTACTACAAAGAAGAATGATGAATTGTATCAATATCCGGATTATTTTGTATATATAGGAAGTTAAGGATCCTTTTCTTGATTTGTTCTGTAGAGATTTCACTGCTCCAATCAGTTTTTTATTCATAGTTGTAAGTTCCCACGACATAATAGATCGGTGACCCGACATTTGTAAAAGAAAAAAGGGAGGAGTCTTTTCAATATTCCTTGATCTCAAGGAGACATTATCAATCATGGAAAAAATCGGACAAATAGAGAAAAGCCGGCTATCGGAATCGAACCGATGACCATCGCATTACAAATGCGATGCTCTAACCTCTGAGCTAAGCGGGCTCACATAACAGAAATAGTGCATAGGAATTCGGTAAACTACCGGAATCTTAACTATATAATAATTAATATTAATAGAATGAAGAATCGAATTCTATTCCATTAAAAATGATTAATTAATATCATAAGAATATTCTTCTATATTAGAATATAACTATAACTATATAGAATTTTTATTGAAAATTCGAGTGATTTATATTATCATTCTATTAATTCTTATTATATTTTCTATTATTATTAGATTAGAAATTTTATTATTAGAAATTTCTATTTCTTTGATTTCGAATTTTTTTTCTTTAAATGCAAAATATTACATTTGAAATAATTATATATAACTATATCCATATTAGTTATAGCAGATTCTATTAATTCTAAATTCTATTAGATTAGAGCGGATCGGTCCTAAGGAAAGGATAAGATAAGAATGCAATTCAGATCATAATGAGACATTCCTCTGGTTTCATTCGGAAAGGGAGGAGATAGGACGAAAAAAAAAGAAGAATGAATATCGACCGTTCCAGTATTCCCAATCGCGCGGGAAAAATGAGAGGGAGAGAGACATGTATATGTGGGATATATCCATCCATATTGAATTGCAGATACATCAATGATAGAATCATTTCCGATTGGACCAAATACTGGCCCACCGATAGAGATGAAAGAAGATGGGTAAGAAATAGGAGCAGACACTTTTTCGATATAGGAATCGGTATCTAATGAATTCAAGGGTTCCAACATAAGAGGGGGGATCACAATGAGATCTCGGCCTCATAAGGGGGATATGGCGAAATTGGTAGACGCTACGGACTTGATTGGATTGAGCCTTGGTATGGAAACCTACTAAGTGGTAACTTCCAAATTCAGAGAAACCCTGGAATTAAAAATGGGCAATCCTGAGCCAAATCCTGTGTTCAAAAAACAAGGGTTCAGAAAGCGAGAATCAAAAAAGGATAGGTGCAGAGACTCAATGGAAGCTGTTCTAACAAATGGAGTTGACTGCATTGGTAGAGGAATCGAATCCTTCTATCGAAACTACAGAAAAGATGACCCTGTATACGTACGTATACATACTGAAATA